TTTGTTTGTTGCACAAAAAAACTTTTTGAATTCCCGGTAGAAAGAGATTTCCCCAAAGAAAACGCTTTTAACGCTGCCCGACACCCCTTCCTTTTCCAAAAATTTTTACGAATACGCTTTTTTGATGCAGAAGTACGTTTTTTTGGAACTGCCATTTAAATAAAAATTAAGAGATTACTCATTGTTATAGCTGGATGTGAAAGACATCTATTGTTCACAAAAAATCAGCGCTTTCCTAATTCATTCTATTTTTTTCTAGAGAATATCTATTCAAAATAAAAAAAAAAAGAAAAGATAAGTCAAAGATCCGGGAAAATCACACAAAATAGTAGTCAAAATAGAGAATATTCTTTTTTTTTTTTTTATTTACTTTTTCCATTTTCGAAAATATCCGTCAAAAAACCTTTTTTGATTGATATTTTTATTTCAAATTATTTCCCATTCAAATCCATATTTATAGAATCCCTTATGCGATAGAAATGGAATTAGTTGAGCTTAATACAATAACGAATATGAACTAACTTAACCTTCTCTTTACTTTCATCGTTCTATATTTCATTTACATCGAATATACAATACCTGGAGAACGGGGAGAACCTCAATGTTTTTAGTATGTTTAATAAAAACTTTATTTAATTTTGTTGTCAAACTCGGGAAAGAGACTTAATTTCACCTTTGATTTGAATTTTCAAATTCGAGGGAAACTTTAATGTCTTTCTTTCCTATGATTTGACCAATTGGAACTTCTTGATTTGAATATTGGAAGTATTTAGCAGAAAGAATAACTAAAAATAAATCAAAATTCAAAAAATTCTATTTATGTTAGTGCATATCTTGATTTTTTATTGACTCTTTTCAAAAGAGCTAAGATCCGGTGAATCGGAACCAATTAATATTAATTAAGAATTAAAAAACTTTTTTTATGGAACAGACATATCAATATGCGTGGATCATACCTTTCGTTCCACTTCCAGTTCCTATGTTAATAGGGGTAGGACTTCTTCTTTTTCCGACAGCAACGAAAAATCTTCGTCGTATGTGGGCTTTTCCAAGTATTTTATTGTTAAGTATAGTCATGATTTTTTCAACTAATCTGTCTATTCAGCAAATAAATAGCAATTCTATCTATCAATATGTCTGGTCTTGGACTCTCGATAATGATTTTTCTTTAGAATTTGGATACTTGATAGATCCACTTACTTCTATTATGTCAATGTTAATCACTACTGTTGGAATTATGGTTCTTATTTATAGTGATAATTATATGGCTCATGATCAAGGCTACTTGAGATTTTTTGCTTATATGAGTTTTTTCAGTACTTCGATGTTGGGATTAGTTACTAGTTCAAATTTGATACAAATTTATATTTTTTGGGAATTAGTTGGAGTGTGTTCCTATTTATTAATAGGTTTTTGGTTCACAAGACCTCTTGCAGCAAATGCTTGTCAAAAGGCATTTGTAACGAATCGTGTAGGGGATTTTGGTTTATTATTAGGAATTTTAGGTTTTTATTGGATAACGGGGAGTTTTGAATTTAGGGATTTATTCGAAATATTCAATAACTTGATTTATAACAATGAAGTAAATTATCCCTTTGTTACATTGTGTGCTGCTCTATTATTTGCCGGTGCAGTTGCTAAATCTGCACAATTTCCTCTTCATGTATGGTTACCTGATGCTATGGAAGGACCCACTCCCATTTCGGCTCTTATACATGCTGCTACTATGGTGGCAGCGGGGATTTTTCTTGTAGCTCGCCTTCTTCCTCTTTTCATAGTTATACCCTATATAATGAATATAATTTCGTTGATAGGTATAATAACAGTATTATTAGGAGCTACTTTAGCTCTTGCTCAAAAAGACATTAAGAGGGGTTTGGCCTATTCGACAATGTCTCAATTGGGTTATATGATGTTAGCTCTAGGAATGGGGTCTTATCGAAGTGCTTTATTTCATTTGATTACTCATGCTTATTCCAAAGCATTATTATTTTTAGGGTCTGGATCTGTTATTCATTCAATGGAAACTATTGTTGGCTATTCTCCGGATAAAAGTCAGAATATGGTTCTTATGGGTGGTTTAACAAAGTATGTACCGATTACCAAAACCTCTTTTTTATTAGGTACACTTTCTCTTTGTGGTATTCCGCCTCTTGCTTGTTTTTGGTCCAAAGATGAAATTCTTAATGATAGTTGGCTGTATTCGCCGATTTTTGCAATAATAGCTTGGGCCACAGCAGGATTAACTGCGTTTTATATGTTTCGGATCTATTTACTTACTTTTGAGGGGCATTTAAATGTTTATTTTCAAAATTATAGTGGCAAAAAAAATACAGCTTTATATTCAATATCTATATGGGGTAAAGGGTGCTCAAAAATAATTAACAAAAATTTTCGTTTATTAAGAATTCATAATCAAAATTCTTCTTTTTTTTCAAAAAAGACATATCGAAGTGATGAGAATAAAAAAAAAATAAATAGGGGACGGCCTTTTATTAAT